GAAAATTTCTCGTTCAGTTACGCACTTACTTAAAAACGAATAAACCTAAGTTCCAAGAAATAATATCCTCTACCAAGACATTAACCGCTGAAGCGGAAAGCTTTTTGAAAGAAGGTATTCAAGAGCAACTGGAACGTTTTCTACTTCAGGAGAAAGTATAAAAAAAGAAATGGATCATTATTATTTTTGATTCTTTAGTCAATAGTCAATTTTATTCTTTAATTTAATTAAAAGAAATTCTATAAATGGAAGTATATAAGGTAAGTATCTATATATAATAGAAAGAAGTATATAACTAATATTTTTTTAGTATTAAATCTTAAAGCATTCAGAATTTATTTCTTATTATATTTCTTTCTTATCTTTTTTGTAATTTTGTAAATAGAAGAAAAATATATAATATATAGAAATATATAAATGGAAATAATAGATAAATATCAATATATTTATATCCATATTGATATTGCGTCCAATAGGATTTGAACCTATACCAAAGGTTTAGAAGACCTATGTCCTATCCATTAGACAATGGACGCTTTTCGCACTTTCCAAGTGTTAAAAAAAAATGTGCGAAATCTTTTTAGCAATTGTGTATTGAATTAATTTCAATACACAATTGCTATTAGCTAATTCTAATAAAAAAAGAGGAGGAGGCAATTTCGAATTTAGAGCGGGTAGCGGGAATCGAACCCGCATCGTTAGCTTGGAAGGCTAAGGGTTTTAGTCGACGTCGATTGATCATTTTTATATTTTTAACGTCTCTAATTCAAAACCGAACATGAAACTTTGGTTTCATTCGGCTCCTTTATGATGGATGGAGAAATTCCCAAATAAAATAAGACGTGAATGAAATCAAAATCAAAATTCGACCCATAACATCTATGTTAGCTTTTTTTCTGTCTGGGTACTTTCAGAGAAAATTTTGCTTTTTAGATGATCCTTCTAGAAGATAGAAAAGGAGAACTAGAACAATCTTTCTAGTTACTTCGTTCTTTATTTCTATTTAACGGAATCCTTAGGAAAAGTCTTTTGTTTCCGCCGAGCTAAAACAATATAATATGTCGATGTCTTTAGTAAACCAAAGTTCTCGTTTAATAGCTATTTTGCTTCAATTTTTCTATAGCAAATAATGAATAGAACTGAAGATTTAGTTACGATTAGAAAGAAACTTTTCTAGCTTTATCCATGGATCCTCTTGTTATACTTATTGAATTGTAAATAGTAATCCAATTCAAAAATTATGTTTCGGAATTTCATAATCCAAATTTATAATTGATTAGAATCTTTGGATACAAATTACGAGAATCTATAATCTTCCTTGAATCTTTCATTCAAAGGTAAAGGACTCACTCCTTTTAAGAAATAAAGTTTTTGCTCGGAAGATTAATCAAACCGAGAGACCCTTTAACTATTAAAGGGGTTAAAGGAACGAATCACACTTTTACCACTAAACTATACCCGCTACAATGCAATTATTGCATATAAATGGACCTTTTGTCGAACAAAGTAATCGGGAATGTAATAACAAACTCTGCAAAAAATTAAAAAATTCTAGCGTTGACGCGTAGACTTAATAAAATTAGTAAAAGCAGATTCTATTGTTTTTTATTTTAGATCTTTTTTGTCTAAAAATCCATAGGATGAGTCTGGTTAACTTTAACAAAAAAAGGCCCGGCTGGGGACTGACCAGGCCAGGCTATTAAAATAAAAAAATATTTTTTACTTTTGTTTGGACGGGAGAAAAGAAAAAAGGGTTCTCTATTTCTATTATTGTGGTTTTATTTATTTAGTTCTCTTTCGAGTTCGAGCCTTTTCTTTATCTAATCTTTAATTACATTTTTTATGTAAATAGAATTACTGAGAAAGTTCTATAAAAAAAGTTATATATATATAATAGTATAGTAATATATATATTAATTATATATAATTTATAATTAGATGATAAATTATATATAATAAAAAAGAAATTTTATATTTTATATATATAATAAAATATATAAAATTTTATAAATATATATATATATAAAAAAAAAAAAAGAAAGTTTTTTAAGAATAAAGTGAAAAAGGTTTTTTTTAAGTCTTTTTTTGTCTAATGGAATCTAAAATCTAATAAATATCCCTTTTTGATTAGGAGAGATGGCTGAGTGGACTAAAGCGTTGGATTGCTAATCCATTGTACGAGTTAATCGTACCGAGGGTTCGAATCCCTCTCTTTCCCTTTCTCCGATGATGTGTAATAGATCAAATTCTAATAAAATTAGAGCATTTAGACTAACTAATTAAATAAAGCAATAAAAAACCTTTATTTTTTATTCTTCGCGTCCCGGATTACGTCCTGGATCATTAGATAGGAATCCAAATATGAAGAGAGAAACAAAGAATATAACTACAGTGTATACAAAAAGTTTGAGAGTAAGCATTACACAATCTCCAAGATCTTACTTTTTTTTTTTTCAAAAAAAAAAAGAGAATAGATTCTCTATTTTTATACCAAATATATCATTTTGATACCAATAAATAAAGTTATTGATTTTTTTTTATAAAAAAAATAAAAAAAAAAAAGGGGATTTCAGAAAGTTATTTGTAATAAGAAAATAGTCGAGTCTTTCATATTCAACCAGATTTGCATACCAACATGTAGATCTTTTTTTTTTTTTAACTCGAATAGAATTAGGTTCGTTCATTTTGGGAAAAGAGGATAAAATTTAGGAAATAGAATGATCCTTATTTAGTATGGCTACCAAAATATTTTTTTGATCTTTTGAATTGTTGGAAGAATAAAAATCATGAATTTTTCTAAGACAATATTAATAATTTCATCGAAAACTTACAGCTGCTTGCCAAACAAAGGCTAAGAGAAGAAAGAAAAGAGGTATTACGGGCATAAAATCTACGATTGGATTCAAAAAGGCGTAGGCCTCCGGCAATTTGGCGACTAAAAAAGTGCTTGAAAAAAGGGCAGAATTCAAACAAATACAGATAAAATTAAATAGATTAAGCATAACAAAAATGGGTGTTCTTGTGGATAATTTAATTTTGATTGAGTTATTAATATATTTTTTATATAAGGAAAAAATAAAGAAAGATCGTCTAAAAAGACTTTGTTGAACTTACTCAATCAAAAATCCTTTCATTCTCATAAGAGAATGAAAGAAATAATATTTTCATACAATATCTTAATTGAATTCTATGTAATGATCAATAAAGTCAGTTTTATTTGCTATCTACACGTGTCAAAACGTTAGCACGGATGTAATCTATATTTCATTTGGGCTGAAATTGAATTGACGAACAACCAATAGCAATATTACTCTTTTAGTAGTCTTGAATAAAAATAGAAATGGGGCGTAGCCAAGCGGTAAGGCAACGGGTTTTGGTCCCGCTATTCGGAGGTTCGAATCCTTCCGTCCCAGAGTACAGTCATTACGGAAAAAATCGTCTATTGACTTTGTACACCATTTTTCTCTTTCTGTTTAAAAATCAAAAATTTTTAATAAAATATTGAAATGAAAAGAAGAATCAACTTATTTTTCATCATTTAAACCGAATTTTAAAAAATCTATTTGCGTTTTTTATTTGTGTGTGATGCGGGTAAATTAAGTAAGATAGAACCTAGATTCTAAGAGTTTTAATAAAAAATATATATATATATATATATAAATAATATATATAAATATAGATTTCTATTCAAATTGAGATTTTACATATATAGAATCGACTGTGAGATTCATTTGAATTCTGACTGAACCTTTTATGCGTAAATTAAGTATTCCCTTCATAGAGAAAGAAAAAGTATAGATTACGATATACTTACTCAACTATGACTATTCATGATTCCAAAATTGAATCAATTAACAAACTAGAGGAATGTTATGGTAAAACTTCGTTTAAAACGATGTGGTAGAAAGCAACGTGCGACTTGAATTGAAGGACATTATCTGCTGTGGATTTTTTGATCCGCCACTTTTTATATAGGTGCTCTTGGCTCGACATTTTGTGTTATATTTTACTAGAGTTCTCCGCTTTTTTTGAATATAAAAAAGAGTACAGGATGGAGCTCGAGGAGAATAGAAAGTTTTTATTTCTTTCGTAGGAGTAAGGATCCAGGGTTAGTGCGAATCAATAAGTTGGAACAACTTCGTAAGTATTTTTATTTTTATATTGAAAAAAAAAGCCCGTTCAAGCAATTTTGCAATTTTACAATTTTAAGAAAATTGTAAAATTCTTTGAATCAAAAAAAAGTTTATTATGCGTGAATCCAGCGTTTGTATGATTCTTTGATAGATAGAAAAGAAATCATAAACAAAATAAGGGGCTTGTTGCTGCCTTTTTTTAATAAAACGATTCAAGATCACCGAAGTAATGTCTAAACCTAAAGATTCAAAGTAAGGATAAAGAATCCTGAAACAAGGAAATCCAGTTTTTAATTGTTTGAACAACTAGATCAGAATGAAGAATAAAAATTGATTCTCAAAAACGAGACAAACAAAAAAAGGTTAGAGACTACTCAATAAAAAGAGTACTTAAAGATTCTCTGTTGAGATATTTTAGAGTTATTTAACTTGAGTTACGAGAGTACAAACGTTACGAATGCTTTTCAATATTTAGGGTTTAAATACTGGCTAATTGATTGAATTTTTTTTATGAATCTATTTAATATTTTAATCTTATACAGTAAAGTTAACTTCTACTCAGTGAATTTTTTTTTCTCGAGCCGTACGAGGCCAAAGCCTCTTATACGTTTCTAGGGGGGGGGGTATTATTCATATACATCTATCCCAATGAGCCGTTTATCGAATCGTTGCAATTGATGTTCGATCCCGACGAGAAGGACGAGATCTTCGGAAAGTAGGTTTTTATGATCCGATAACTAATCAAACTTATTTAAATTTTCCTGCTATTCTCGATTTCCTTAAAAAAGGCGCTCAACCAACAAGAACAGTTCATGATATTTCAAAGAAGGCAGGTATTTTTACGGAATTAAGTCTTAATAAAACGAAATTGACTTAATAAAAAAAAATATATATATATAAAGAGGATGTGAAAGACTCGTATATAGCTTGGTATCAAATTTTATCTACTCTTTTCTTTCCTCCTCTTTCGCTTTCATCATATTTTTTTTAGAATTTTGATTTATTATTAGTATTCTTCCTAAGGTACGAATACTAAAAAATACCCTGCTAACAACTACTATGTTTTATAATCATAAAAAAATTTATGAAAAAAATTGGATCTATATAAATTCTCATTTTTTTTTATAAATACAAAATTTTACTGTATAGAAAATAATACTGTATATAAATATAAATATAAAAAAATCTATTATTTTAGAAATATATATTATTATATTAATAATTTATTCATTATTCATAAAAAAAGGGTCTAAAGAAAGTCTAAAAAGATGTGAGATTACCCTACCTTACTTAGTTTTCATTCATTCTATGAACTGACGGGTTAAGCTTTTTTATTTAGTTTTTATATTATTTGCGCTATATTAAAAATCCACAATCATATTGACAACAGTGTATCGACCAAATATAATTCTCTCATAGAGAAATAGATCTATTTATCCCTGACGCACACATGACTGGATTTTGTTTTTTTATTCTGGTTGTATCTACATATTAGCAGTACTTTCTTTTTTTTGTTTTTTGGGGTTGCTAACTCAACGGTAGAGTACTCGGCTTTTAAGTGCGACTAGCATCTTTTACACATTTGTATGAAGCAAAGGATTCGTCCAGATCCGCGGTAGAGTTTGTAAGACCACGACTGATCCTGAAAGGAATGAATGGAAAAAATAGCATGTCGTATCAAGAGAGAATTCAAATAATATTTTTTTTTCTTTACTGATTGGTACAACCTTCTTTTCGGTGTCGGCAAAAAAAAAAAAAAAGAATTACAATTTTGGGTCGAATGAATAAATATAAATGGATGGATAAAAAAATCAGTTTTCCTTATTCCAGGAAAAAAAAGAAACGAGCTTCCATTCGTAATTTGAAAAATTACCCGATCTAATTAAATGTTAAAAAAAGATTAGTGCCTAATACGGGTATGGGAAGGAATTTTTTTATTGCGTGTTATTATCAATTTTTGTATGAGTCCTAATTATTTTTTTCCCTAGTCCGTTTGGGTTAGGTTGGAGATGGATGTGTAAAAGAAGCAGTATATTGATAAAAAAATATATATATTTCCAAAATCAAAAGAGCGATTAGGTTAAAAAAATAAAGGATTTCTAATCATCCTGTTTCGTTATTTTATAATATAACGAACAGAAACCTATTAAAGATAGAGAATCCGGTTAGCAGGCTCGCTGTTTATGAGGTAGCTGTAGCTATTGCTTTCGTAATCTAATACCTTATTTTGACTGTATCGTACTATGTGTCATTTCAGAACTCAATAAAATAAAATAAAGACGTGACTTTCAGTTCAAATCGAATTTCAATCCAAATGAATAAATTTCAAGGATATTTAGAGTTCGATGGGGCTCGGCAACAGAGTTTTCTATATCCACTTTTTTTTCGGGAATATATTTATGTACTTGCTTATGATTACGGTTTCAATGGATTAAATAGAAATCGCTCCATTTTCTTGGAAAATGCAGATTATGACAAAAAATATAGTTCACTAATTGTGAAACGCTTAATTTTTCGAATGTATGAACAGAATCGTTTTATTATTCCCCCTAAGGATTTGAACCAAAATCCCTTTTTGGGGCATACCAATCTTTTCTATTATCAAATGATATCCGTTTTATTTGCAGTGATTGTAGAAATTCCATTTTCCCTAAGATTAGAATCCTCTTTCGAAGGAAAAAAATTAAAAAAATGTTATAATTTACAATCAATTCATTCAATATTTCCCTTTTTAGAAGACAAATTCGCACATTTTAATTATGTGTTAGATGTACTAACACCTTACCCGATCCATTTAGAAATATTGGTTCAAATCCTCCGTTACCGGGTAAAAGATACCTCTTCTTTGCATTTTTTTCGGTTCTGTCTATACGAGTATTTCAATTGGAAGAATTTTGATATTAAAAAAAAATCAATTTTGAATCCAAGATTTTTCTTGTTCTTATATAATTCTCATGTATGTGAATACGAATCCATCTTTTTTTTTCTACGCAAGCGGTCTTCTCATTTTCAATCGACATCTTATGAAATCCTTTTTGAACGCATTTTTTTCTATGGAAAAATACAACATTTTTTAAAAGTCTTTGTTATTAATTTTCCGGCGATCCTAGGGTTGCTCAAGGATCCTTTCATACATTATGTTAGATATCGCGGAAAATGCATTCTAGCAACAAAAGATACGCCGCTTCTTATGAATAAATGGAAATATTATTTGGTTAATTTATGGCAATATTATTTTTCCATATGGTTTCAATCGCAAAAGGTCAATATAAAGCAATTATCTAAAGATAATTTTGAGTTTTTGGGTTATCTGTCAAGTTTGCGATTAAATCCTTTAGTGGTACGTAGTCAAATGCTAGAAAACTCA